AAGGGCCGAAATAGGAGTCGGCCCTTCCATTGCATCAGGTAACCATACATGAAGGGGAAATTGCGCAGATTTAGCAATCGCACCGGCAAATAATAGAACAGCGCACAAAGTAACAAATACAAAATTGACCTCATTATTAGAAATCAAGTTATTGAATATTTGGAATAAATCACGAAATTCGAAACTCCCCGTTATCCAATAAAACCCTAAAATTCCTAATAATAAACCAAAATCGCCAACACGATTAGTTACAAACGCTTTTTGACAAGCCTTTGCTGCAACAGGTCGTGTGAACCAAAATCCTATTAATAGATACGAACATATTCCAACTAATTCCCAAAAAATATAAATTTGTATCAAATTTGAACTAGTAACTAATCCCAACATGGAAGTACTGAAAAAACTCATATAAGCAAAAAATCTCAAATATCCGTGATCATGAGACATATAATTATCACTATAAATAAGAACCATAATTCCAACAGTAGTGATTAATATTGACATAATAGAAGTAAGTGGATCGATCAAGTATCCGAATTCTAAAGAAAAATCATTATTGATAATCCAAGACCATACATATTGATAGACAAGGCTACTATTTATTTGCTGAATAGACAGATTCATGGAAAAAATCATGACTATACTTAACAATAAAACGCTCTGAAAAGCCCACATACGACGAAGACTTTTTGTTGCCGTCGGAAAAAGAAGAAGTCCCAACCCTATTAACATAGGAACTGGAAGTGGAAGGAAAGGTATTATCCACGCATATTGATATGTCTGTTCCATAAAAAAAGTTTTTTATTCTTAATTAATTGTTTCCGATTCACCGGATCTTACCTCTTTCGAAAAAAGTCAATAAAAATCAAGATATGCACTAACTTATTTAATAATTTTATATTATATTAGTATTTATTCTGAGTCTTTTCAAAATCGTTCAAATATTCAAAAAAAGAAGTTACGATTGGTCAAATGATATGACCAAGTTACATATAAAAAACTAATACTTATAATAGGAAAACGCAAATATAAATTATTATTACGATAATTTATATTCATAAAGCAAGGATAAAGAATTACGCTAAAAAGAGTACTTGATGCTGATATGAATTATAGGATTAACTAAGGTCATCGGTCTAATGAAATAATAACTCTTCATTTTAGTTAGTTTATTTCAACTCATTAACTAATTCATTATGGGATTAATTGTTTTCCATTTCAATCAAGACGATTTATTAGTAAACGTTAGAATATTATAGATCTAAAATGGACTTTTTTATCGAGAACGAGAAAGGATAAAAAATGGCTGAGATATTTTTTTATCAAACCACGTATCCTTTAACAGATTTATTAATAGTCTCATTCTTAAAAATTGAATTTAGGTGTATTCTTTCCTCGAGTTTGACTAAAAAAAAACTCAAGTTTTTTATTAGGCAAAAGTTTACAATCCTTTGAGGTATTTTATTACATGTAAATAAAGTATAGAATAACGAAAATAACGAAAATCAAGGTCTTTTAGGTTCTTTATTTATTTTATTAAGTTTAACTAATTATATTTTTATGACATAGCAGATTCTAGAGATATAAATTTGAGAGATAAAGAACGAGAACTAAGAGTTCCAATCCAAAAAATTTTGGTTTTACGAATATTGTATGGAATCAAAATTTTCTTATTTCGAGTAATTTTTGATCCAATTTTCACGGATCTTTCACATATCTATATTTATAGATATTATTTAGAGAAATATTATTTAGAGAAAAAATAGATAATGAATAAGAAATAATAATTCGTTTTGAACAATAGATGTCTTTCACATCCAACTATAACAATGAGTAACTTTTAAATGGCAGTTCCAAAAAAACGTACTTCTATATCAAAAAAGCGTATTCGTAAAAGTATTTGGAAAAGGAAAGGATATTGGGCGGCGTTAAAGGCTTTGTCATTAGGGAAATCTCTTTCTACCGGGAATTCAAAAAGTTTTTTTTTGCGACAAAAAAATAAGTCCTAAAATATTGGAATAATCGGAATGGATTTGACTCGAAAAATTGGCTCAGTAATTTGTTAATATAAAATTCACAATTGGCAGTCCCTATTCTAATCAATATGAAATAGACCAGGTTTCAATCTTAATCTTATAAGATGTCTAAAAGAACAATTCTTCTGTTTTCTGAATTCTAAAAAAAAAAAAAAGAATAAAGAAAAAAAGACAAGATTTTTTATTTCTTTTTAGTATATTTTCACTCACATTTTGGTGGTGGGGAGTCTTATTTTCCCCATCGACCTTTACAATAATGAAAAATTTTTCCTTCTTTCGAGAGAATTATCTAGTTGCAAAAGTTGGATTTTAGAATAGGATAAACTACGTCAAAGCCCTAAGATAAATAAACCGGACACCCTAAAGGAAAATAAATGAACCTTCAAATTTACTTTTGAACTCATTTTTTTATCAATTTGAATCTTTACTAAAAAAACTGATTTGATTGAATTGACTTGTTCAAC